TATTATTCAGTAAATAGATGTATATTATTTTATAATTGTTTCATTCGTGAGGAGCTGGATGAAATGAAACTGTCATGTCCAGTTCTGTAGTAGAGATGGAAGTAATAAATAACCATCAACTATAACCCTAAAAGAACCCGATTTCGTAAACACCATAGAGGAAGAATGAAAGGAATATCTTTTCGAGGTAATCATATTTGCTTTGGTCGATATGCCCTTCAAGCGCTTGAACCTGCTTGGATAACATCTAGACAACTAGAAGCAGGGCGGCGAGGAATGACACGAAACGCACGCCGCGGCGGAAAAATATGGGTACGTATATTTCCAGACAAACCTGTTACAATACGACCTACAGAAACACGTATGGGTTCGGGAAAAGGATCTCCCGACTATTGGGTAGCTGTCATTAAACCAGGTAGAATACTTTATGAAATGAGCGGAGTATCAGAAAATATAGCCAGAAAAGCTATTTCAATAGCGGCATCAAAAATGCCTATACGAACTCAATTCATTATTTCAGAATAAAGATGTAGAACCAAACGAAATCCATTTTTTCAGATGAAAAAAACAATTCGAGGTTTTTTTGACTCAACAATATTTTTTTTTTCGTCGCCTTTGCATTGAAACAAGAGATAAAAATTATATGATTCAACCTCAAACCCATTTGAATGTAGCGGATAACAGCGGAGCCAGAAAGTTGATGTGTATTCGAATTATAGGAGCTAGTAATCGACGCTATGCTCAAATAGGTGACGTTGTTGTTGCTGTAATCAAGGAAGCACTACCAAATACACCACTAGAAAGATCAGAAGTGATCAGAGCCGTAATTGTACGTACTTGTAAAGAACTCAAACGTAAAAATGGTATGATAATCCGATATGATGACAATGCTGCGGTTGTTATTGATCAAGAAGGAAATCCAAAAGGAACTCGAATTTTTGGGGCAATTGCCCGGGAATTAAGAAAATTCAATTTAACTAAAATAGTTTCATTAGCCCCTGAAGTGTTATAAGATTAGGAACATAATACAGTTTATAGTATTTTATTTGACTGAAATGGATTAATTGGTGGATTTAATTTAGTAGATTGTTTGTGTCTCACGTATATGCCTTTAATATTAATAATTCATAAATCTTTAAAAATTAAGAAATAATTAAAAAGAGCATGTTGATTATATCAAAATTCGGGAAGAACTAAAATCTTAGTTTATTATGAGTAAAGACACTATTGGGAACCTACTAACCTATATACGAAATGCTGACATGAATAAAAAAAGAACAGTTCAAATACCATATACTAAGATTGGTGAAAACGTTGTTAAAATTCTTTTACGAGAAGGTTTTATCGAAAACATAAGGAAACATCAGCAAAGCAACCAATGTTTTTTAGTTTTAACTCTACGACATAGAAGAAGTAGGACGGGACCAAATAGACTTTTTTTCAATTTAAAACGGATCGGTCGACCCGGTCTACGAATCTATTCTAACTATCAAGGAATCCCGAGAATTTTAGCTGGGATGGGGGTTGTAATTCTTTCTACTTCTCGAGGTATAATGACAGACAGGGAGGCTCGATTAGAAAGAATCGGTGGAGAAATTTTGTGCTATATATGGTAATCCTTATGATATCCCAATTATATATGTAGCTCTCATATTTGTGACACAAGGATTTATTTTATTACGCCTCCCACATTAGTTGATACCCCCCCCACAACACAAACGGGTTTAATTTCTGATTGTGGAGATACAATATCACTTTGCAACGGTATGCTTTTGATTTGGTTCGATTTAGATAATGAAAATTTTGTTTCAAAACGCATTCGACATAATTAATTTTAAATTTCAAGAAATTTATTTTCTTCCAATAACGAGATTCAGAATTAAGTTAAGGAACGACCAATATGAAAATAAGAGCCTCCATCCGTAAAATTTGCGAAAAATGTCGAATGATCCGTAGGCGAGGACGAATTATAGTAATTTGTTCCAACCCCAGACATAAACAAAGACAAGGATAGTTTTTAGAAAAAAAAGGGAGTGTACTCTATAAATCTAAAGTACCCAACGTCCAAATAACTAAAAAAAGGATCCGGTTTGACATGAAATGGATATATCCATACCATATCTCTGACTGAAATTTATGAGATGATAAAATATGGCAAAACCTATACCAAGAATTCGTTCCCGTAAGAATAGACATATGGGTTCACGTAAAAATGCGCGTAGAATACCAAAGGGAGTTATTCATGTTCAAGCCAGCTTCAACAATACGATTGTAACTGTTACAGATGTACGCGGTCGGGTAATTTCTTGGTCCTCCGCCGGAACGTGTGGATTCAAGGGTACACGAAGAGGAACACCCTTTGCCGCTCAAACTGCAGCAGGAAATGCTATTCGGACAGTAGTGGATCAAGGTATGCAACGAGCAGAAGTCATGATAAAAGGCCCTGGTCTCGGACGAGATGCGGCATTAAGGGCTATTCGTAGAAGTGGTATACTATTAA